GCGAAAACTTTATATATCTTTTTTTAATTGGTAAATTTGGATATTGGATAAAGGACAAAAGAAAATAAAGATTTATTAGAACGTTAGAAAAAAAGACTATTTTTTATAAAATTTTTTCTAAAAATGTGAATATCTGTTTAATATCTATTCAGATTAATTGAAATTCAATTTTGAATCCTTTTATTCGTGAGGAGCTGGATGAGAAGAAACTCTCACGTCCAGTTCTGTAGTAGAGATGGAATTCCGAAAAAACCATCAACTATAACCCAAAAAGAACTAGATTCCGTAAACAACATAGAGGAAGAATGAAGGGAATATCTTATCGAGGTAATCATATTTGTTTCGGCAAATATGCTCTTCAGGCACTTGAACCTGCTTGGATCACATCTAGACAAATTGAAGCAGGTCGACGAGCAATGACACGAAATGCGCGCCGTGGTGGAAAAATATGGGTCCGTATATTTCCAGACAAGCCAGTTACAGTAAGACCTGCTGAAACACGTATGGGTTCGGGGAAAGGATCCCCTGAATATTGGGTAGCGGTTGTTAAACCGGGGCGAATACTATACGAAATGGGTGGAGTAACCGAAAATATAGCCAAAAGGGCTATTTTAATAGCAGCATCCAAAATGCCTATACGAACTCAATTTATTAGTTTGGGATAAAAATGTAGAACCGACAGAAATGAGTCTTGGGGATGAAAAAAACTGCAGTTTATCTTTTTGGACAAACAATATTTCTTTTATTTTCTTCATCCTTTGCATTGGAAGAATAGACTAAAAAATTGATATGATTCAACCTCAGACCCATTTAAATGTAGCGGATAACAGCGGGGCTCGGGAATTGATGTGTATTCGAATCATAGGAGCTAGCAATCGCCGATACGCTCATATTGGTGACGTTATTGTTGCTGTGATCAAAGAAGCATTACCAAACATGTCCCTAGAAAAATCAGAAGTAGTCAGAGCTGTAATTGTTCGTACCTGTAAAGAACTTAAACGTGACAGCGGTATCATAATACGATATGATGACAATGCCGCAGTTGTGATTGATCAAGAAGGCAATCCAAAAGGAACTCGAATCTTTGGGGCAATCCCTCGGGAATTGAGACAATTAAATTTTACTAAAATAGTTTCATTGGCTCCCGAGGTATTATAAATATTATATAACATATATAAAAGATAATGAAATCGTGATTTAGGGTATTTGAAAGAACTAAATTAAGAACTAGATTAATTCGTAGATTGTGTCTCACGCATATACCTTTCAAAATTCATATTCATAAACCAATAAAAAAAGAAAAACATGTTGATTATATCCAATTTTGAGGGAACAATAATTTTAGTTCATCATGGGTAGGGACACTATTGCTGAGATAATAACCTCTATACGAAATGCTGATATGGATAGAAAAAGAGTTGTTCGCATAGCATCTACTAATATTACCGAAAATATTGTTAAAATACTTTTCCGAGAAGGTTTTATCGAAAACGTCAGAAAACATCGAGAAAAAAACAAATCTTTTTTGGTTTTAAACCTGCGACATAGAAGGAATAGTAAAAGAACCTATAGAAATCTTTTAAATTTAAAACGGATCAGTCGACCCGGTCTACGAATCTATTCTAACTCTCAACGAATTCCTAGAATTTTAGGTGGGATGGGGATTGTAATTCTTTCTACGTCTCGAGGTATAATGACAGACCGCGAAGCTCGACTAGAAAGAATCGGCGGAGAAATCTTGTGTTATATATGGTAATCCTTTTAATATCCAAATGGGATCTTCGTATTTGTAAAAAAAAAAAGAAAAGGGGTGAGTTGTCTAATATCGTTTCTCGTCCCTTAATTGATACTTCAAGGGGGCTTTACCTGGAATGAAAGAACAAAAATGGATTCATGAAGGTTTAATTACCGAATCGCTTCCCAACGGCATGTTTCGGGTTCGATTAGATAATGAAGATCTGATTCTAGGTTATGTTTCAGGAAAGATCCGACGTAGTTTTATACGGATATTGCCAGGAGATAAAGTCAAAATTGAAGTAAGTCGTTATGATTCAACGAGAGGGCGTATAATTTATCGACTACGAAACAAGGATTCGAAAGATTAGGCGGTTTTTATTCAATACGATTCAAGATGAAAAATCTCAAGAAACTTATTTTCTACCAAGAAGTAGATTCAGAATTAAGATAAGGAATGACAAATATGAAAATAAGAGCTTCCGTTCGTAAAATTTGTGAAAAATGTCGCCTAATCCGTAGGCGGGGGCGCATTATAGTAATTTGTTCCAACCCGAGACATAAACAAAGACAAGGATAATCAGACTTGCTAAAGGGTTCAATGTACAACTAAGAAATCTGTTTTTGACATGAAATGGATATATCCATATATTTCGGACTCATATTTATGAGATGCTAAAATATGGCAAAAGCTATACCGAGAATTGGTTCACGTAGGAATGGACGTATTGGTTCACGTAAGGGTGCACGTAGAATACCAAAGGGC